GCTAGCGTAGCTTAAAATAAAGCATAGCACTGAAGATGCTAAGACGGGCCCTAGAAAGCTCCGCATGCACAAAGGCTTGGTCCTGACTTTACTGTTAACTTTAGCACAACTTACACATGCAAGTATCCGCACCCCTGTGAGGATGCCCTTAATCCCCCGCCCGGGGACGAGGAGCAGGTATCAGGCACTAATCTCTTAGCCCAAAACGCCTTGCCATGCCACACCCCCAAGGGAATTCAGCAGTGATAAATATTAAGCCATAAGTGAAAACTTGACTTAGTTAGTGTTAAGAGGGCCGGTAAAACTCGTGCCAGCCACCGCGGTTATACGAGAGGCCCTAGTTAATAGATACGGCGTAAAGGGTGGTTAGGGGAAACAAAATTTTAAAGCCAAAGAACCTCCTGGCCGTCATACGCTCCCGAGTGTTCGAAGCCCATAAACGAAAGTAACTTTAACACAGTCCACCTGACTCCACGAAAACTGAGAAACAAACTGGGATTAGATACCCCACTATGCTCAGCCGTAAACCTAGACGTTAACCCACAATAAACGTCCGCCAGGGTACTACGAGCGTTAGCTTGAAACCCAAAGGACTTGGCGGTGCCTTAGACCCCCCTAGAGGAGCCTGTTCTAGAACCGATAACCCCCGTTAAACCTCACCACTTCTAGTCACCCCCGCCTATATACCGCCGTCGTCAGCTTACCCTGTGAAGGTTAAACAGTAAGCTAAATGGAAACACTCCAAAACGTCAGGTCGAGGTGTAGCGTATGAAATGGGAAGAAATGGGCTACATTTTCTATCATAGAATATTCACGAATAGTACCCTGAAAAATTACTCGAAGGAGGATTTAGTAGTAAAAAGGAAAAAGAGTGTCCTTTTGAACCCGGCTCTGAGGCGCGTACACACCGCCCGTCACTCTCCCCTGTCACATCTGCGATAAACATTATTAATACCAAAGCACCGACAAGGGGAGGCAAGTCGTAACATGGTAAGCGTACCGGAAGGTGCACTTGGATCAAACCCAGGATGTGGCTGAGACAGTTAAGCATCTCCCTTACACTGAGAAGACATCCATGCAAATTGGATCACCCTGAACCAAACAGCTAGCTTAACCATAAAATTAACTCAACAACCATAAATAATATAAAATTAACTAAATTAGAAAACTAAACCATTTTTTCCACCTTAGTACGGGAGACGGAAAAGGTAACTTTAAGCAATAGAGAAAGTACCGCAAGGGAAAGCTGAAAGAGTAATGAAATAACCCATATAAGTACAAAAAAGTAGAGCCTAGCCCCTCGTACCTTTTGCATCATGATCTAGCCAGCACCGCACAAGCAAAGCGACCTTTAGTTTGAAAACCCCGAAACCAAGTGAGCTACCCCGGGACAGCCTATCAAGGGCGAACCCGTCTCTGTGGCAAAAGAGTGGGAAGAGCCCCGGGTAGAGGTGACAAAACCTACCGAAACTTGGTGATAGCTGATTGCCTAAGAAATGAATAGAAGTTCAGCCTCGCGCCCCTTTAAACAACTAAGAGATATCTAAGCCAAGCACAAAAGAGAAACACGAGAGTTAATTAAAGGGGGTACAGCCCCTTTAACTAAGGACACAACCTTAAATAGGAGGATAAGAGTCATATTTTATAAAACTAGTCATTCCAGTGGGCCTAAAAGCAGCCATCTGAATAGAAAGCGTTAAAGCTCAAACGACACACAGTTTATTATACTGATAAACAGCCCAACTCCCCTAAAAATATTAGGCTATTCCATGCCACCATGGAAGTAACCATGCTAGAATGAGTAACAAGAGGACACAACCCTCTCCCGACACAAGTGTAAACTAGATCGGACAAGCCACTAGGAACTAACGAACCCAAGAAAAGAGGGTAATGTGAGTAACAAAAAAATCAAGAAACTACCACAACGCCTATATCGTTAAACCCACACTGGAGTGTTACAAGGAAAGACTAAAAGAAATGGAAGGAACTCGGCAAACACAAGCCTCGCCTGTTTACCAAAAACATCGCCTCCTGCAACCCCTATGTATAGGAGGTCCAGCCTGCCCGGTGACTACAAGTTTAACGGCCGCGGTATTTTGACCGTGCAAAGGTAGCGCAATCACTTGTCTTTTAAATAAAGACCTGTATGAATGGCTAAACGAGGGCTTAGCTGTCTCCCTTTTCAAGTCAGTGAAATTAATCTACCCGTGCAGAAGCGGGTATAAAAATACAAGACGAGAAGACCCTTTGGAGCTTAAGGTACAAACACACCTATGTTAAACAACTTACTAAATAAGTATAAACCTAGTAGGAATTGGAATTTTACCTTCGGTTGGGGCGACCATGGAGAACAAATAATCCTCCAAGTGGACTGGGATAAACCCTAGAACCAAGAATCACACTTCTAAGTCACAGAAATTCTGACCAATTATGATCCGGCCGCTAAGACCGATCAACGAACCAAGTTACCCTAGGGATAACAGCGCAATCCTCTCCAAGAGTCCATATCGACGAGAGGGTTTACGACCTCGATGTTGGATCAGGACATCCTAATGGTGCAGCCGCTATTAAGGGTTCGTTTGTTCAACGATTAAAGTCCTACGTGATCTGAGTTCAGACCGGAGCAATCCAGGTCAGTTTCTATCTGTAATGTCATTTTTCCTAGTACGAAAGGACCGGAAAAAGAAGGCCTATGCTAAAAGCACGCCTTACCCCTAATTAATGAAGACAACTAAATTAAATAAAGGGAGGACTCAAAATGCAGGCCAAAATAAGGCCATACTAAGATGGCAGAGCATGGTAATTGCAAAAGGCCTAAGCCCTTCTAGCCAGGGGTTCAAATCCTCTTCTTAGTTATGCTAAACACCCTATTAACCCATCTAATTAACCCACTCGCGTATATTGCACCTGTCCTACTAGCCGTAGCCTTCCTTACACTCCTTGAACGAAAAGTTTTAGGTTATATACAGCTACGAAAAGGGCCAAATATTGTAGGGCCTTACGGACTCCTACAACCAATTGCAGATGGAATTAAACTTTTTATCAAGGAACCAATCCGCCCATCTACATCATCTCCATTTCTATTCTTAGCAACTCCGATACTTGCACTAACTCTGGCTATAATATTATGGGCACCCATACCCATACCCCAACCAGTAATAGACTTAAACCTGGGAATCTTATTTGTACTAGCACTATCCAGTCTAACCGTATACTCAATCTTAGGATCAGGATGGGCATCCAACTCAAAATACGCACTAATTGGTGCCCTACGAGCAGTGGCCCAAACAATTTCATATGAAGTAAGTCTTGGGTTAATTCTACTTTCCATCATTATCTTCTCTGGAGGCTATACATTACAAATGTTTAATACCACACAAGAAAGTATCTGACTTCTAATCCCGGCCTGACCACTAGCTGCAATATGATATATCTCCACCTTAGCCGAAACAAACCGTGCACCATTTGACCTAGCAGAAGGAGAATCCGAATTAGTCTCGGGCTTCAATGTCGAATATGCCGGTGGACCATTTGCCCTGTTTTTTCTAGCCGAATATGCCAATATCTTATTAATAAACACCCTATCAGCCATTCTCTTCCTGGGCGCATCACACATACCCTCCATCCCAGAATTAACAACAGTCAACTTAATAACTAAAGCCGCACTCCTATCAGTAATATTTTTATGAATCCGAGCCTCCTACCCACGATTCCGATACGACCAGCTAATACACCTGGTTTGAAAAAACTTCCTCCCTCTAACCCTAGCCCTGGTCCTTTGACATACCGCCCTTCCAATTGCACTGGCAGGACTTCCTCCACAATTATAACTCAGGGAACCGTGCCTGAATTTTCAAGGACCACTTTGATAGAGTGGCTTATGGGAGTTAAAGTCCCCCCAGTTCCTAGAAAGAAGGGAGTTGAACCCATGCTCAGGAGATCAAAACTCCTAGTGCTTCCTCTACACCACTTTCTAAGATAAGGTCAGCTAATAAAGCTTTCGGGCCCATACCCCGAACACGACGGTTAAAATCCCTCCCCTATCAATGAACCCCTACGTACTCACCACCCTACTATCCAGCTTAGGACTAGGGACTACCCTAACCTTTGCCAGCTCGCACTGATTATTAGCCTGAATAGGACTAGAAATCAACACCTTAGCAATTATTCCATTAATAGCCCAGCAACACCACCCCCGAGCAGTTGAAGCAGCCACAAAGTACTTTTTAACTCAGGCAACCGCCGCAGCAATAATCCTATTCGCCGCAACTACAAATGCATGAATAATAGGCGAATGAGATATTAACAATTTATCCCACCCAATAGCCTCTTCAATAATAATAGCTGCCCTAGCACTAAAAATTGGACTAGCACCAATACACTTCTGATTACCAGAAGTACTTCAAGGACTTGATCTGCTTACAGGGTTAATCCTATCCACCTGACAAAAACTAGCCCCACTTGCACTAATTATTCAAGCAGCACCTGCCGTCGACCCTACAATGCTCACACTACTAGGACTTCTATCTACACTAGTTGGGGGCTGAGGAGGACTTAATCAAACTCAAATCCGAAAAATTCTAGCCTACTCCTCAATTGCTCATATAGGATGAATAGTTATTATTTCACAATATGCCCCTCACCTAACACTACTCACCCTAAGCATATATCTGTTTATAACATCCGCAGCATTCCTGTCACTAAAAATAACATCAACCACAAAAATTACAACCATGACAACAATATGATCGAAAGCCCCAGTACTAGCATCGACCACAGCCCTAACCCTTCTCTCACTGGGGGGACTCCCGCCATTAACAGGATTTATACCCAAGTGATTAATTCTACAGGAAATAGCAAAACAACAGCTACCACTTACAGCAACAATTATAGCCCTAGCCACTCTCCTAAGCCTATACTTCTATCTACGACTATGTTATGCAATAACCCTCACCATCTCCCCAAATACAACTAATGCTGCAACACCATGACGAACTCACACAACCCAATCTACAATTACCCTTGCCCTTTTTACTACAACTGCCCTCGGACTTTTACCAATCACCCCGGCCATTCTAACACTCGTCACCTAGGGACTTAGGATAAATTAGACCAAGAGCCTTCAAAGCTCTAAGCAGGAGTTAAAACCTCCTAGTCCCTAATTAAGACCTGCGGAACTCTATACCACATCTTCTGAATGCAACCCAGACACTTTAATTAAGCTAAGGCCTTACTAGATGAGAAGGCCTCGATCCTACAAGCTCTTAGTTAACAGCTAAGCGCCCAAACCAGCGGGCATTCATCTACTTTCCCGCCATTAGCCGAGTAAGGCGGGAAAGCCCCGGCAGACGTAAATCTGCGTCTCTGGATTTGCAATCCAGCGTATGCTCTCACTACGGGGCTTGATAGGAAGAGGATTTAAACCTCTGTGCACGGGGCTACAATCCGCCACCTGTTTCGGCCATCCTACCTGTGGCAATCACGCGCTGATTCTTCTCTACAAACCACAAAGACATTGGCACCCTTTACTTGGTATTTGGTGCCTGAGCCGGGATAGTTGGAACCGCCCTAAGTCTACTAATTCGAGCTGAACTAAGCCAGCCAGGGTCCCTTCTTGGCGATGATCAAATCTATAATGTTGTTGTTACCGCACATGCCTTCGTCATAATCTTCTTTATAGTAATACCTATTCTTATTGGGGGTTTTGGTAACTGACTTGTCCCATTAATAATCGGAGCCCCTGACATGGCATTTCCCCGGATAAACAACATAAGCTTCTGGCTCCTACCACCATCCTTCCTTCTGCTACTGGCCTCATCTGGTGTTGAGGCTGGAGCCGGCACGGGGTGAACAGTCTACCCACCCCTTGCGGGCAATTTGGCCCATGCAGGAGCATCCGTAGACCTAACTATCTTCTCCCTTCACCTAGCGGGTGTGTCATCCATCCTCGGGGCAGTTAATTTTATTACAACTACAATTAATATAAAACCCCCAGCAATATCCCAATATCAAACCCCACTATTTGTATGATCCGTACTAGTCACTGCTATCTTACTACTACTATCCCTACCGGTTCTGGCTGCCGGAATTACAATACTTCTAACAGACCGAAACCTTAATACCACATTCTTTGACCCTGCAGGAGGGGGAGATCCCATCCTTTACCAACACTTATTCTGATTCTTTGGCCACCAGAAAGTTAATTTAATCTTACCCGGATTTGGTATTATTTCTCACGTTGTAGCTTATTATGCAGGCAAAAAAGAGCCCTTCGGGTACATGGGGATGGTATGAGCCATAATGGCCATCGGCCTGCTAGGGTTCATCGTATGGGCCCACCATATGTTTACAGTCGGGATGGACGTAGACACCCGTGCATACTTCACATCCGCAACAATAATTATTGCTATTCCAACAGGGGTTAAAGTTTTTAGTTGATTAGCCACACTTCATGGAGGATCAATTAAATGAGAAACACCAATACTCTGGGCCCTGGGCTTCATCTTCCTTTTTACAGTGGGCGGTCTAACGGGGATCGTACTAGCCAACTCATCCCTAGACATTGTCCTACATGATACTTATTATGTAGTTGCGCATTTTCACTATGTCCTATCAATAGGGGCCGTATTTGCAATTATAGCGGCTTTCGTTCACTGATTCCCACTATTTACAGGATATACCTTACACAGCACATGAACCAAAATCCATTTTATAGTAATATTTATTGGCGTTAACCTCACATTTTTCCCACAACACTTCCTTGGCCTAGCAGGAATACCCCGACGATATTCAGACTACCCCGATGCATATGCCCTATGAAACACAGTATCATCTATTGGATCCCTAATCTCCTTAGTAGCAGTAATTATATTTTTATTTATCTTATGGGAAGCCTTCGCTGCTAAACGAGAAGTTTCATCTGTAGAATTAACCATGACAAATGTTGAATGACTCCATGGGTGCCCTCCTCCCTATCACACATTTGAAGAGCCCGCATTTGTCCAAGTTCAATCAAATTAACGAAGAAGGGAGGAATTGAACCCCCATCAACTGGTTTCAAGCCAATCACATAACCACTCTGTCACTTCCTTCAAGACATTAGTAAACTCGAAAATTACATCATCTTGTCAAGATGAAATCGTAGGTTAAACTCCTGCATGCCTTAAGCTTCAGGCTTAATGGCACATCCCTCACAATTAGGATTCCAAGACGCGGCATCACCCGTTATAGAAGAACTTCTTCACTTCCATGATCATGCTTTAATAATCGTGTTCTTAATCAGTACCTTAGTGCTTTATATTATTATTGCAATAGTATCAACAAAACTTACAAATAAGTATATTTTAGACTCCCAAGAGATCGAGATTGTATGAACTGTGTTACCAGCCGTAATCCTTATTCTGATTGCCCTTCCCTCTTTACGAATTCTTTACCTTATAGATGAGATTAATGACCCCCACTTAACAATTAAAGCCATAGGACATCAGTGATATTGAAGCTACGAATACACTGACTATGAAAACCTGGGCTTTGACTCGTACATAATCCCGACCCAAGACCTTAACCCGGGACAATTCCGACTTCTTGAAGCAGACCACCGAATAGTTATCCCCATGGAATCCCCCGTCCGAGTACTTGTATCCGCTGAAGACGTATTACACTCTTGGGCTGTTCCGTCCCTTGGAGTAAAAATAGATGCAGTCCCAGGACGTCTTAATCAAACAGCCTTTATTGCCTCTCGACCGGGGGTGTTTTATGGACAATGCTCCGAAATCTGTGGGGCAAACCACAGCTTCATACCCATCGTAGTGGAATCAGTCCCACTTGAACACTTTGAAAACTGATCCTCACTAATACTAGAAGACGCCTCACTAGGAAGCTAAATATGGACCTCAGCATTGGCCTTTTAAGCCAAAGAATGGTGCCTCCCAACCACCCCTAGTGAAATGCCTCAATTAAACCCAACCCCCTGATTTGCAATTTTAGTATTTTCATGACTGGTATTTCTTACCATCATCCCCACCAAAGTAATAAGTCACACATCACCCAACGAGCCAGCCCCTATGGACTCTGAAAAACACAAAACTGAACCCTGAGACTGACCATGGCAATAAGTTTTTTCGATCAATTTGCAAGCTCATCCTACATAGGCATTCCACTAATTGCCATCGCAATTGCCCTACCCTGGGTGTTATACCCCACTCCAACATCACGATGAATCAATAACCGCCTTGTTACTATCCAAGGATGATTTATTAACCTATTTACTAATCAACTTATACTGCCATTGAACATAGGCGGCCACAAGTGAGCACTTTTAATAACCTCTTTAATAGTATTCCTAATTACCATCAACATAATTGGACTTTTACCATATACTTTTACCCCAACAACACAATTATCATTGAACATAGGATTTGCTGTCCCACTATGACTCGCCACAGTTATTATTGGAATACGTAATCAACCGACAGTAGCCCTAGGCCATCTCTTACCAGAAGGTACGCCTATCCCCTTAATTCCAGTACTTATTATTATTGAAACAATTAGCCTTTTTATTCGACCATTAGCCCTCGGCGTCCGGCTAACAGCCAATCTCACCGCAGGACATCTTCTGATTCAATTAATCGCCACCGCCGTGTTCGTCCTCCTCCCAATTATACCCACAGTAGCAATTCTCACAGCCGCCGTCTTATTTCTCCTAACACTACTAGAGGTAGCAGTAGCAATAATTCAAGCCTATGTATTTGTCCTTCTCCTTAGCTTATACTTACAAGAGAACGTTTAATGGCCCACCAAGCACACGCATACCATATAGTTGATCCAAGCCCATGGCCTCTAACCGGCGCAGTCGGAGCTTTACTATTAACATCCGGCTTAGCAATCTGATTTCACTTCCACTCTATTACACTTATAACCCTTGGAATAATACTTCTACTCTTAACAATATATCAATGATGACGAGACATCATCCGAGAAGGGACATTTCAAGGCCACCACACACCCCCAGTACAAAAAGGCTTACGCTATGGTATAATTTTGTTTATTACATCTGAAGTATTCTTCTTCCTCGGATTTTTCTGAGCCTTTTACCACTCAAGCCTAGCACCCACCCCAGAACTAGGAGGATGCTGACCACCAACAGGAGTCACCACCTTAGACCCATTTGAAGTTCCATTACTTAATACAGCTGTTCTTCTAGCATCCGGAGTCACAGTAACATGAGCCCACCATAGCTTAATAGAAAATAACCGCAAACATGCTATCCAATCACTAACACTGACAATTTTATTAGGACTTTACTTTACCGCCTTACAAGCCATAGAATATTATGAAGCACCTTTCACAATCGCAGACGGAGTTTACGGTTCAACATTCTTTGTGGCCACAGGATTCCACGGATTACACGTTATTATTGGGTCTTCATTCCTGGCCGTCTGCCTACTCCGACAAATCCAATATCACTTTACATCCGAACACCACTTCGGCTTTGAAGCTGCCGCATGATACTGACACTTTGTAGACGTAGTGTGACTATTCCTTTACGTATCAATCTATTGATGAGGCTCATATCTTTCTAGTATTTTAAAGCTAGTACAAGTGACTTCCAATCACCCAGTCTTGGTTAAACCCCAAGGAAAGATAATGAACTTAGTTATTGCAATCCTGACTATTACAACAGCCCTCTCCCTAGTACTAGCGACTGTATCCTTTTGATTACCTCAAATGAAACCAGATGCAGAAAAACTCTCACCCTACGAATGCGGCTTCGACCCACTCGGGTCGGCCCGACTTCCATTCTCACTACGATTCTTTCTAGTAGCTATCTTATTCTTATTATTTGATTTAGAAATCGCCCTACTCCTTCCACTACCCTGGGGAGATCAACTCCACAACCCTGCCAACACCTTTTTCTGAGCTATAGCAGTCCTAATATTACTTACTCTTGGTTTAATCTATGAATGAATCCAAGGGGGCCTAGAGTGGGCAGAATAGGGGCTTAGTCCAATATAAGACCTCTGATTTCGGCTCAGATAACTATGGTTTAACTCCATAATCCCCTTATGACACCCGTACACTTCAGCTTTAGCTCAGCTTTTATATTAGGTCTTATAGGTCTAGCATTTCATCGCACCCACCTGCTCTCTGCGCTGCTTTGCCTAGAAGGGATAATGTTGTCCTTATTCATTGCACTAGCCCTTTGAACCATACAACTTGAATCAACCGTATTTTCTACAGCCCCAATACTCTTATTAGCCTTTTCTGCCTGCGAGGCCAGCGCAGGCCTAGCCCTATTGGTTGCCACTGCCCGAACCCACGGAACCGATCGACTACAAAACCTAAATCTACTACAATGTTAAAAGTTTTAATCCCCACTATTATGCTATTCCCAATAATCTGGTTATCCTCACCTAAATGACTATGACCCACAGCAACTGCTCAAAGCTTATTAATTGCACTTATTAGCCTTACCTGACTAAAATGACCATCAGAAACCGGGTGATCAACCTCCAACATGTACTTAGCCACAGACCCCTTATCCACCCCCCTCCTAGTCCTGACATGCTGACTTCTCCCTTTAATAATCTTGGCCAGCCAAAACCACTTACACCCAGAACCAATTAACCGACAACGCCTATATATTAGCCTTTTAGTCTCCTTACAAACTTTCCTAATTATAGCATTTGGGGCCACAGAGATTATTATATTTTATATTATATTTGAAGCCACCCTCATCCCCACGCTCATTATTATTACCCGGTGAGGCAACCAAACTGAACGCCTAAATGCCGGGACTTACTTTTTATTTTATACTTTGGCAGGCTCATTACCACTTCTAATCTCTCTCCTCCTACTTCAACAATCAACAGGGACACTATCAATACTGATCTTACAATACTCTCAACCACTCACGCTTAACTCCTGAGGCCATAGTATCTGATGAGCCGGATGCTTAATTGCATTTCTAGTAAAAATACCACTCTATGGAGTCCATCTTTGACTACCAAAAGCCCACGTTGAGGCCCCAGTAGCAGGGTCTATAGTTCTGGCCGCAGTACTGCTAAAGCTTGGAGGCTACGGAATGATACGAATAATAATTATGTTAGACCCACTCTCAAAAGAACTCGCCTACCCATTTATTATCTTGGCCCTATGAGGCATTATTATAACTGGTTCAATTTGCTTACGACAAACAGACCTAAAATCCCTAATCGCCTACTCATCTGTAAGCCATATGGGCCTAGTAGCAGGAGGAATTCTAGTTCAAACCCCTTGAGGATTCACAGGTGCAATCATTTTAATAATCGCCCACGGACTAGTATCTTCAGCACTATTTTGCCTAGCCAATACCGCTTATGAACGAACCCACAGCCGAACTATAATATTGGCCCGAGGCCTCCAAATAATCTTCCCGTTAACTGCAGTCTGATGATTTACTGCTAACCTAGCAAATCTAGCACTACCACCCCTCCCAAACCTAATAGGTGAAATCATAATTATTACTGCCTTATTTAACTGATCCCCCTGAACCATCATGCTTACAGGACTAGGAACACTAATTACAGCAGCTTACTCCCTATACCTATTCTTAATAACCCAACGAGGGCCAACACCAAACCACATAAAAGGGCTTTCACCATTTCATACACGAGAACATCTACTAATAGTTCTTCACCTTACTCCTATTATTCTACTAGTAACAAAACCAGAACTCATCTGAGGCTGATGCTACTAGTAAGTATAGTTTAACCAAAACATCAGATTGTGATTCTAAAAATAGAGGTTAGAATCCTCTTACTCACCAAGGAAGGCCAAAGGCAGTAAGTACTGCTAATACTTATACCCATGGTTAAACTCCATGGCTTCCTTGTGCTTCTAAAGGATAACAGCCCATCCATTGGTCTTAGGAACCAAAAACTCTTGGTGCAAATCCAAGTGGAAGCTATGCACCCAACAACCCTAATCTTATCATCCTCACTAATCCTAGTTATCACAACTCTCATTTGTCCTCTATTAATGACACTCAATAATTCCCCTAAAAGCCCAATTTGGGCCACTACATATGTTAAAACTGCTGTAAGCACTGCATTTTTTATCAGTCTTCTACCACTCATATTATTTCTAGACCAAGGAACTGAAACCATCATTACTAACTGACACTGAATAAATACAACCCTTTTTAGCATTAATATTAGCTTTAAATTTGACCACTACTCCATTATTTTTACACCCATTGCCCTCTACGTAACCTGATCCATTCTTGAATTTGCATCCTGATACATACACTCAGACCCAAATATAAACCGATTCTTCAAGTACCTACTCCTCTTTCTAGTAGCCATAATTATTCTTGTAACCGCCAACAACCTATTTCAACTTTTTATCGGGTGAGAAGGAGTAGGTATTATATCATTTCTCCTAATCGGCTGATGATATGGACGAGCTGATGCCAACACAGCAGCCCTACAAGCCGTCTTATATAATCGAGTGGGGGATATTGGACTGATCATAAGCATAGCCTGAATTGCAGTTAACCTAAATTCATGGGAAATACAACAGATCTTTATATTATCAAAAACCCACAACATAACACTTCCCCTTATCGGATTAATTCTAGCAGCAACTGGCAAATCAGCCCAGTTCGGCCTGCACCCATGGCTACCCTCCGCCATGGAGGGTCCCACGCCAGTCTCTGCCCTACTTCATTCCAGCACTATAGTTGTCGCTGGTATTTTCTTGCTCATTCGACTCCACCCTATTATAGAAAATAACAACCTGGCATTAACAACCTGCCTATGTCTAGGAGCATTAACCACAGTATTCACAGCCACCTGCGCTTTAACACAAAATGACATTAAAAAAATTGTAGCATTTTCTACATCCAGTCAACTAGGACTTATAATAGTTACAATTGGCCTTAATCAACCTCAGCTGGCGTTCCTACACATCTGTACCCATGCTTTTTTCAAAGCAATACTATTTTTATGCTCAGGTTCCATTATTCACAGCCTCAATGATGAACAAGATATCCGAAAAATAGGAGGATTACAAAATCTGCTACCATTCACCTCAACCTGCCTCACCATCGGCAGCCTGGCCCTAACAGGAACACCCTTTCTAGCAGGATTCTTCTCAAAAGATGCCATTGTTGAAGCACTAAACACCTCCTACCTAAACGCCTGAGCCCTTACCTTGACACTTATTGCCACATCTTTCACCGCCATTTATAGTTTCCGAGTAGTATTCTTCGTCACTATAGGCACCCCTCGATTTACCCCCCTATCCCCAATTAACGAAAACAATTTATTAGTAATTAACCCAATTAAACGACTTGCCTGAGGTAGTATTATTGCAGGACTTATTATTACATCAAACTTCCTAACCCCCAAAACCCCCATCATAACTATACCACCAACCCTAAAGATAGCTGCCCTCATAGTAACAATTATAGGCCTACTCACAGCCATAGAATTAGCAGGACTAACCACCAAACAATTTAAATCTAATTCCACACCACCATTCCCCCACTTTTCCAACATATCAGGTTATTTTCCAATAATTATTCATCGACTAACCCCAAAACTAAACTTGGTATTAGGACAATCAATTGCCACACAACTAGTAGATCAGACCTGATTTGAAGCTATCGGACCAAAAGGAATATCCTCCACCCAAGTTAAAATAGCCAAAACTATTAGTGACTCCCAACGAGGCATAATCAAAACCTACCTAACAATCTTCTTATTATCAACAATAATTGCCATCTTATTGACAATAATTTAAACTGCACGAAGAGCCCCACGACCAAGCCCACGAGTCAACTCTAGTACTACAAATAACGTCAATAATAACACCCACGCACTAATAATTAATAAACCGCCCCCAGACGAGTATATCACAGCCACCCCTCCAACATCCCCCCGCAATATAGAAAACTCCTTTAAATCATCAACAACCACCCAAGACCCCTCATACCAGTTTTCCCAAAATAGACCAACAACTAAACTAACACCTAGTAGATAAATTAGAACGTAGCCAGCCACAGAACGATCCACCCAAGACTCCGGAAAAGGTTCAGCAGCCAAGGCTGCTGAATAAGCAAACACTACAAGTATCCCGCCCAGGTAAATCAAAAAAAGGACCAAGGACAAAAAAGATCCCCCATGCCCAATAAGTACTCCACACCCCACCCCAGCTGCTACAACCAAACCAAAAGCAGCAAAATAAGGCGCAGGATTAGAAGCCACAGCAACTAATCCAATAATTAAAGCCATCAACAGTAACGACACAAGATAAGTCATAATTCTTACCTGGATTTTAACCAAGACCAGTGACTTGAAGAACCACCGTTGTTATTCAACTATAAAAACCCTTTAATGGCAAGCCTACGGAAAACACACCCCCTAATCAAAATCGCCAACCACGCACTAATTGACCTACCAGCCCCTTCTAATATTTCAGTGTGATGAAACTTTGGGTCACTTCTAGGATTATGCCTGGCCACACAAATTATTACAGGATTATTTCTAGCTATACACTACACATCCGATATTTCTACCGCCTTCTCCTCAGTCGCACATATCTGCCGTGACGTCAATTACGGATGACTAATTCGAAGCATACACGCTAACGGGGCATCATTCTTCTTTATTTGCCTCTATCTACACATTGCCCGAGGATTATATTACGGATCCTATTTATATAAAGAAACCTGAAACATTGGAGTTGTCCTTTTCCTATTAGTAATAATAACAGCCTTTGTGGGCTACGTTCTTCCATGAGGACAAATATCATTCTGAGGCGCCACAGTCATCACTAATTTACTGTCAGCGATCCCTTATGTAGGAAATGCCCTAGTACAATGAATTTGAGGTGGATTCTCAGTGGACAACGCAACCCTGACCCGATTCTTCGCCTTTCACTTCTTATTCCCGTTCATTGTTGCCGCAGCAACCCTCATTCACTTACTATTTCTACACGAAACAGGATCAAATAACCCGACAGGCCTAAACTCAAACGCAGATAAAATCACCTTCCACCCCTACTTCTCCTATAAAGACCTGCTCGGGTTCGTAATTATACTGTTAGCCCTCACATCCCTAGCACTATTCTCCCCCAACCTTCTAGGAGACCCAGATAACTTCACCCCAGCCAACCCATTAGTCACCCCTCCCCATATTAAACCCGAATGGTACTTCCTATTTGCCTACGCCATTCTGCGATCAATCCCAAACAAACTCGGGGGAGTCCTGGCCCTTTTATCTTCCATTCTTATTTTAATACTAGTACCCGCCCTACACACATCAAAACAACGAGGACTAACATTTCGACCCGCCACCCAGTTCCTCTTTTGAACCCTAGTCGCAGATATATTTATTCTAACATGAATTGGGGGAATACCAGTAGAACACCCCTTTATTACCATTGGACAAATTGCATCCGTCCTGTACTTCGTACTATTCCTAATCTTAATGCCACTGGCAGGTTGACTAGAAAATAAAGCAATGGAATGAGCTTGCCTTAGTAGCTTAATTTAAAGCATCGGTCTTGTAATCCGAAGATAGGAGGTTAAACCCCTCCCTAGCGCCAGAAAAAAGAGATTCTAACTCCCACTCCTGGCTCCCAAAGCCAGAGTCCTAAATTAGACTATTTTCTGACATGTATGGTATAGTACATATTATGCTTAATATTACATTAATGCTATAGTGCATATATGTATTATCACCAAAATTTTATTTTAAACACAAAGCAAGTACTAATATATAAGCTATTCATAAAGCATTGGTTTTTGAACCAACAATCGAATCCATCTAAATTGAGTTAGTCCTTGATCTAGCTAACTGTCGTATCTCAGCACCCTCCTCTGATTAACTCAATATACATTTTCAGAGTAATAATTAATGTAGTAAGAAACCACCAACCAGTTTATATAATTGCATATTATTAATGATAAAACCAGGGACACTACTGTAAATAAGGTATATTATTAATTATTCCTGGTATCTGGTTTCTCTTTCACGGGACTTGACATGTTTAATCCACCCCAGAGCTTTATACTTGCATCCGGTTACTAGTGTAGTTCATTCGTTCAATAACCCCACATGCTTCGCGTTCTCTTATATGCATGGTTCTTTTTCTTTTTTCCTTTTCAATTGCATTTCAGAGTGTAGTCTTCAAATGTTAAATTAAGTTTGGACATTTTTCCTGGTTGTGATAATTAAATGAGAGATTTAAAGACATAATTTAAGAATTACATACGTTTATCTCAAGTGCATAACACATTATTACTCAACACAGATCTATACTATATGCCCCCTTTTGGTTTCCGCGCGTTAAACCCCCCTACCCCCTACGCTCAATAAATCCTGTTATTCTTGTTAAACCCCTAAACCAAGAAAGGCTCGACTAAGCGCATCAAAGTTAACGAGTTTTGGTGGTGTTAACTTATGCCATCACATATTATATATAACATACAAAATTTAATTACACTTTTTTTTTACGCTAATTAATAGTATTTTTTGTTCGAAATTTTAGCCTAAAAATTTCGATGGAAATTTCTATTGTCATTTTAGGACTAATATTTCGAATAAAAAAAA